TTTAATTATTAATATAAAATTTATTAACTACGGTTTAATGAAGTTTAATAGTAAAATACTAATTAATTTATTTGTATTTGCTCGTTTATTGAAATATATAATATATTTATATATATATATATTAAATATTTAAATTATAAAAATTATATTAATTAATTAAAAATTTAATTAATTAATATTTATATATATATATTAAATTTTTTTTAAATTAATATAAATTTTCATAATATATTTTCATTTAATTAGAATTACAATTGATTTATGGCCAAATTAATTTTTATAATCATATTACTAGAAAAAAAATAAGAGAAATAATAAAAATTTATTAATGTCTATTAAATATATAATATATAAAAAAAAAAAAAAAAAATCTATGTAAAAAATAAAGTGAATAAATAAAAAAATTATGTTTTTTATAATTTATTATAAATTTATTTTACATGTAAATTTTAGTATTAAATTTTAATTATTTTAATAATAATTAATTTAAAATTTATAGTAATTAAAATTAAAAATTTAAGAAATTAAGATTTAGTAATATTTAAATTAATAACTAATTTTGTGCCAGCAGTTGCGGTTAAACAAAAGTTAAATTAAATTATTTCAGTATATAATAAATAATAAATAATTAAATTAAATATTAAATTATTAAGTAAAATTTTATTTTAATTAAAAATTATATTAAAATTATGATTTAGTAAATTTTATTATAAACTAGGATTAGATACCCTATTATTAAGAATTTAATTAAAAATACTAAAATAGTAAATAAAATATTATTGAAACTTAAATAATATGGCGGTATTTTAGTTCATTTAGAGGAATCTGTCTAATAATTGATAATCCACGAATAAATTTACTTAATTTATAATTTTGTATATCATTGTTAAAAAAATATTTTTATATAATAATAATATTTTAAAATTTAAAATAAAATTTAATTCAGATCAAGATGCAGGTTATAATTAAGTTAAGATGGATTACAATAAATTTATTTAAATGGAAATATTTTTTTAAGATTTAATTGAAGGTGGATTTAAATGTAATTTTAATTAGTTTATTAAAATGATTAAAAATTGAAATATGTACATATTGCCCGTCACTTTCATTTGAAAATTGGAATAAGTCGTAACAAAGTAGAGGTACTGGAAAGTGTTTCTAGAATGAACAAATTAGAGCTTGATAAGTATTTCATTTACATTGAAAAGAAATTAAAATAATTAATTAATTTGAGGGGGTAAATTAATAGGTTATAATTAATAAAAAAATTTTTAATATTGGGGGATATTGAAGTATTTTTTAAAAAAAAAATAACTTATTTTATAGTAAATTAGTATTGAGGGGGAAATTTGAAATAGTTGAAAATTAATTGATAATAAAGTAGTTTTTATTTAGTGTATCTTGTGTATCAGAGTTTATTAAAAAATATTTTTTTTTAAAAAAAATCTCGAATTTAAAAGAGTTAATTAATTATAAGAGTTAATGTAGAAAAATTATTTTAAATAATTAATTTGAAATGAAATGTTAATCGTTTTTAAATATATCTAGTTATTTTAGAAAAAAATTTAATTTTAAATTTAAAAAATTTTATTTTTAATTATAATTAAAAATAAAATTTTGAAATTAAATATATTAAGGGATAAGCTTTAATATAGAAATTTATAATTAATTAAAATTAAAATAAAAATTTTAAAATTTATATTGTTTAAAAATTATAATTTATTATAAAAAAATTTTATTTTTAATAAAATTTAATAAAAAAAATTTAATTTTATATAAAATAATAATTAAAATAAAAAAAAATTAGTAATAATGATAAAATTAGTATATTTAAGTAAAATATAATTTAATTAATTTAAATTAAATTAAAGGAATTCGGCAAAATTTTATATTCGCTTGTTTATCAAAAACATGTCTTTTAGTTAATAATTTAAAGTCTAATCTGCCCACTGATTATAAAAATTAAAGGGCTGCAGTATATTGACTGTACAAAGGTAGCATAATCAATAGTCTTTTAATTGAAGACTTGTATGAAAGATTTGACGAAATATGAACTGTCTCTATTTTATATGTAAAATTTAATTTTTTAGTTAAAAAGCTAAAATAAATTTAAAAGACGAGAAGACCCTATAGAGTTTTATATAAAAGTTATTTGAGGTTATTTATATAATTGAAGGTTAAAAATAAATTTAATATTTTATTGGGGTGATAAAAAAATTAATTTAACTTTTTTTTTAATAAAACATAAATAATTGAATAATTGATCCATTTTTAATGATTAAAAGAAAAAATTACCTTAGGGATAACAGCGTAATATTTTTTTTTAGTACAAATAAGAAAAAAAGTTTGCGACCTCGATGTTGGATTAAGATAAAATTTAAATGCAAAAGTTTAAAATTTTGATCTGTTCGATCATTAAAATCTTACATGATCTGAGTTCAAACCGGTGTGAGCCAGGTTGGTTTCTATCTTTAAATAAGAAAAATATTTTAGTACGAAAGGATTAAATATTTTTAATAATTAAAATTTAATGAATATTAATAATAATAATTATACTATTTTGACAGAAAAAATGTGATGATTTTAGAAGTCATAAATATATAATTATATTATATAAATGGTATATGATAATACAAGATTTATATAATATTATTATTGGAATTTTAATTTTATTAATTGGAGTTTTAATTGGGGTTGCTTTTTTAACATTATTAGAACGTAAAATTTTAGGTTATATTCAAATTCGTAAAGGTCCAAATAAGATAGGTATAATAGGTATTTTACAACCATTTTGTGATGCTATTAAATTGTTTTCTAAAGAGCAAGTTTATTTAAATTATTCAAATTATTTTTCTTTTTATTTTTCTCCTGTTGTAAGATTTATGTTATCTTTAATAATTTGAATAGTAATTCCTTATGTTTTTAATATAATTATTTTTAATTTAGGGGTATTATTTTTTTTATGTTGTATGAGAATTGGAGTTTATACTTTATTAATTGCTGGGTGATCTTCAAATAGAAATTATTCTTTATTAGGAGGTTTACGGGCAGTAGCTCAGACAATTTCTTATGAGGTAAGATTATCTTTAATTTTAATATCTAATATTATTTTAATTATAGATTTTAATATAATTAAGTTTATAGAATATCAATATTTAATTTGATTAATAATAATAATATTACCTTTAAGAATATGTTTTTTGTCTTCATTAATAGCAGAAACTAATCGTACTCCTTTTGATTTTGCTGAAGGGGAAAGAGAATTAGTTTCTGGGTTTAATATTGAGTATAGAAGAGGGGGGTTTGCTTTAATTTTTTTGGCTGAATATTCTAGTATTTTATTTATAAGATTATTATTTGTTATTATTTATATAGGGGGTTATGAATTAAATTTAATATTTTATTTAAAATTAGTATTTTTATCTTTTTTTTTTATTTGGGTTCGAGGTACATTACCTCGTTATCGTTATGATAAATTAATATATTTATGTTGAAAAAGATATTTACCTTTATCTTTAAATTATTTGTTATTTTTTATAGGATTGAAAATAATTTTAGTATATAAAATAAATTTAGTATAAATTAATAGAATAATTATACTCTTTCTTAAGTTTTCAAAACAAATGCTTAACAAGCTCATTAATTAATAATTAAAAATTAATTTATCTCAAAATTTATTTAAAATTGGGTTAATAATAAAATAAAAAAAATATATTATTGTTAGAATTTGTCCTGTTATAATATAAGGATTTTCGACAGATCGGGCCCCAATTCAAGTTAATAAAATAATTGTTATAATTAAAGATCAAAATAAAATTTGATTTAATGGATAGAATTGGATTCCTTGAATTTTTTTATTAAATGTAAAAGGTAAAATAATTAAAATTAAAATAGATATTATTAAAGCAATTACACCTCCTAATTTATTTGGGATAGATCGAAGAATAGCATAAGCAAATAAAAAATATCATTCTGGTTGAATATGAATTGGGGTAACTAATGGATTAGCGGGGATAAAGTTATCAGGGTCTCCTAAAAAGTAGGGGTTTATAAGGGAGAGAAAAATTAAGATTGAAATTAAAATAATAAATCCAATTAAATCTTTAAATGTAAAAAATGGGTGAAAGGGGATTTTATCTAAATTTCTATTAATTCCTAAAGGATTATTAGATCCTGTTTGATGAAGAAATAATAAATGGATTATAGTTAATATGATAATAATAAATGGAAATAAAAAGTGAAAAGTATAAAATCGAGTTAAAGTTGCATTATCAATTGCGAATCCCCCTCAAATTCAATTAACTAATATAATTCCTAAATAAGGAATTGCAGATAAAAGATTGGTAATTACTGTTGCTCCTCAAAAAGATATTTGTCCTCAAGGTAGAACATATCCTATAAAAGCTGTAGCTATTAATAAAAATAAAATAATAATACCAATGATTCAAGTAAATTTTAAATTAAAAGATTCATAATAAATTCCTCGTCCAATATGAAAGTAAATACAAATAAAAAAAAAAGATGCTCCATTAGCATGTAAAGTTCGGATTAATCAACCATAATTAACATTTCGACAAATGTAATTAATTCTAAAAAAAGCTAAATCAATATTTGCAGTATAATATATAGTTAAAAATAAACCTGTTAAAATTTGGGTTATTAAGCATAAAGCTAGTAAAGATCCAAAATTTCATCATGAAGAAATATTGGATGGAGTTGGTAGATCAATTAATGATCTATTAATAATTTTAATTACAGGGTGATTTTTTCGAATAGGCTTATATAAATTTATCATTAGTTATAAAATGATCGTAAAGGCCCAAAAAAAATATTTGTAATTTTTACAATTGCTACTAAAGTGATAAATAAATAAATAATTAATATTATTATTATAAAATAATTTTGATTGTTATATAATTTAGATAAATTAAAATTATATTCATTATTAAAGAATAAATTTGAGTTAAATAAATTATTTATTTCATCATTAAATGAAAAATTTATTCAAATTAAATTATTTTTAAATAAAATTCTAAAAATTATAGTAAGTATAATATAATAAAAAAAAAAAATTATATTAAAGTTAATTTTAAATAATTCATTTGAAGCTACTCTTGAAATATAAATAAATAAGACTAATAATCCTCCTAAAAAAGTTAAAAATAAAATATATGAAAATCAGTAAGTATTAATTAATATTCCTGAAATTAAACAAGTAATAAAAGTTTGAATTAAAATTAATAATCCTATTGTAAAAGGATGATTAATAAAATATAGTAAAATTGAGATAGAAATTAAAAAAATAGATAAAAAAATTTTAAAAATATCAAAGAGTAGTTTATAAAAATAATAATTTTGGAGATTATAGATAAAGAAGATCTTTTTCTTTGAAGTTTTTAAAGAAAAATTCTTATTTTTGATTTACAAGACCAGAGTTTTTTATTAAACTATAAAAACTTATTTAAACAAATGTTAAATATAAGATTAATTATTATTATTATATTTATATTTGGTAATATAATTTTTGTGTCTAAACATAAACATTTATTAATTGTATTAATGAGTTTAGAATTTATAGTATTAAGAATTTTTTTTTTAATATTATTATATTTAATAATAATTGATTATAATTTGTATATATTAATAGTATTTTTAGTTTTTTCTGTTTGTGAGGGGGCATTAGGTTTATCAATTTTAGTGGCTATAATTCGAACTCATGGAAATGATTATTTTCAAAGTTTTAATTTAATTTAATGATAAAATTTTTATTAATAATTAGTTTTATAATTCCTTTATGTTTTAAAAAAAATATATTTTGATTGGTTCAAATATTATTAATATTTATAATATTAATATTTATAAATTTTACTATTTGTATTATAAATTTTTGTAATTTAAGTTATATATTAGGATGTGATATAGTTTCTTATGGTTTAATTTTATTAAGAATTTGAATTAGAAGATTGATAGTAATAGCGAGAGAAAAATTATACAAAAATAATTTTTATTCTAGTTTATTTTTATGTAATATTATTTTTTTAATGATAATATTATATTTAACTTTTAGAGTAATAAATTTATTTATATTTTATTTATTTTTTGAAAGAAGATTAATTCCAACTTTAATATTAATTATTGGTTGGGGGTATCAACCTGAGCGAATTCAAGCGGGGATATATTTATTATTTTATACTTTATTTTCTTCCTTACCTTTATTATTAGGTATTTTTTATATTTATAAAAATATAAATTATATAATGATTTATTTTTTAAAATTTTATGATTATAATTTATTAATTTTATATTTGAGATTAATTCTTGCTTTTTTAGTAAAAATACCTTTATATTTTGTTCATTTATGACTTCCTAAAGCTCATGTAGAGGCTCCAATTTCTGGTTCTATAATTTTAGCTGCAATTATATTAAAATTAGGCGGCTATGGTCTTTTGCGAATTATAATAATTTTACAAAAAATTAATTTAAAAATAAGATTTATTTGAGTAGTAATTAGTTTAATTGGAGGGGTTTATATTAGATTAAATTGTTTTTGTCAAATTGATATAAAATCTTTAATTGCTTATTCATCTGTAGCACATATAAGAGTTGTAATTGGGGGGATTATAACTATAAATTATTGGGGGTATATTGGAGCTTATATTTTAATAATTGGTCATGGTTTATGTTCTTCTGGGATATTTTGTTTATCTAATATAAATTATGAGCGATTAAATAGTCGAAGATTGTTTATTAATAGGGGGATAATAAATTTTATACCTTCTATAAGTTTATGATGATTTTTATTAATGTCTTCAAATATGGCAGCTCCTCCTTCTATAAATTTAATAGGTGAAGTTAGATTAATTAATAGATTAGTGAGATGATCTTGGTTAAGAATGATTATATTAATATGTATGTCGTTTTTTAGAGCTGGTTATAGATTGTATTTATATTCTTACACTCAACATGGAAAATATAATATGGGAATTTATAGTTTTTATACTGGAGTTTCCCGAGAATATTTAATATTAATATTACATTGATTACCTTTAAATATTTTAATTATAAAAATTGATTATGGGATAATTTGATTTTACTTAAATAATTTAAATAGGGTAAAATATTGATTTGTGGAGTCAAATATATGAGAAGTTCATCATTTTAAGTTATTAATAAATTTTCCCTTTGTTTTATTAGATTTTTTTTTTTGTTTTTTTTTATATTATTAAATTTTTTTTTTATAATTTATTTTATTATAAATAATATAATTATTTTTTTAGAGTGGGAAATTATTTCTTTTAATTCAATTAATATTGTGATTTCTATTTTATTAGATTGAATATCTTTATTATTTATAATATTTGTATTTTTAATTTCTTCATCTGTTATTTTTTATAGAGGAAGTTATATAAAATCAGAATTTAATTTAAATCGTTTTATTATTTTAGTTTTATTATTTGTATTTTCAATGATTTTATTAATTATTAGACCTAATATAATTAGAATTTTTTTAGGGTGGGATGGTTTAGGTTTAGTTTCTTATTGTTTAGTAATTTATTATCAAAATATTAAATCTTATAATGCTGGAATATTAACTGCTTTATCAAATCGAGTAGGAGATGTTATAATTTTAATGTTGATTTCTTGAATAATAAATTATGGGAGTTGAAATTATATTTTTTATTTAAATTTTATAGAAAATGATTTTTCTATGAAGATTATTAGTTTATTTATTATTATTGCGGCTATAACAAAAAGAGCTCAAATTCCTTTTAGATCTTGATTACCTGCAGCAATAGCTGCTCCAACTCCAGTTTCTGCTTTAGTTCATTCTTCTACTTTAGTAACTGCTGGAGTTTATTTATTAATTCGATTTAATAGTTTATTGATTGAAATATTTTTTTTGAAATTTTTATTATTATTTTCTGGTTTAACTATGATAATAGCTGGTATTTGCGCAAATTATGAATTTGATTTAAAAAAGATTATTGCTTTTTCTACATTAAGACAATTAGGTTTAATAATAAGAATTTTAAGAATAGGGTTTTATGATTTAGCTTTTTTTCATTTATTAACTCATGCGATGTTTAAGGCTTTATTATTTATATGTGCTGGAGTAATTATTCATATAATAAATAATAATCAAGATATTCGTATAATAGGAGGACTTAGATTTTATGTTCCTTTAACTTCTTTATGTTTAAATATTTCTAATTTAGCTTTATGTGGTATTCCATTTTTAGCTGGGTTTTATTCTAAGGATATAATTTTAGAAATAGTAAGAATAAGTAACTTAAATTTATTAATTTTTTATTTATATTATTTTTCTACTGGGTTAACAATATTTTATACTATTCGGTTATTAATATATTTAATAATTAGTGATTATAATTTATTATCTGTTTATAATTTATATGACGAGGATTATATTATATTAAAAAGTATATTTATTTTATTAATAATAAGATTGATTTCTGGTAGATTTTTGAGTTGATTAATTTTTTATTATCCTTACATAATTTATTTACCTGTTTCTTTAAAAATAATAGTAATTTATGTTAGTTTTATAGGACTAATAATGGGTTGATTAATTAGTATTATAAATATTTATTCTTTAAATAAGCATTTAAAATTTTATAATTTAAGAAGATTTTTAATTTCAATATGATTTTTACCTAATTTATCAACTTATGGTTTAAATTATTATTTTTTAAAATTTGGTCAAATTTTAAATAAGAATATTGATATAGGTTGAAGAGAATTATATAGAGGACAGGGTATTTATAAAATTATTAAATTTTATTCTTTAATTAATATAATTTATCAAATAAATAATTTCAAAATTTATTTATTTAGATTTATTTTATGAATAATAATTTATATTATTTTAATTATAATTTATTTAAATAGCTTAATAAGAGTATAATATTGAAGATATTAGGGTGATTTTACAATCTTTAGATATTTATAAAAAAAAATTTTTTATTTTTACATTGAAAGTGTAAGGTTTTATTTAAACTATATAAATTAGTATATATATATATATAAAAAAAGAAATATTAATGAATTTATTCACTAAAAATTAAGTTAGCAGCTTAATTATTTTTATATATTTCTTAATTGGAATCTTAATTCAATTTTATCATTAACAGTGATATACCTCTATTTGGTTTCAATTAATAAATAAGGAGTTTATTAACTCTATCTTTTAAGTCGAAATTAAATGCAAATTGCTTCTTATTTAAGATAAATTGAAATTCAATATTATTTGAGTGCAAATCAAGTGTTTTAAATAAACTATAATCCTTAATTTGTTCAATTTAATATATTTTGATTTCATTCATGATAAAGTCCTATTAAAAGAATAATAATAAAAAAAAAATTGATTTTAAATCAAGTAATAAAATTAATTTTTAAAAAAGTGGGAATTATAGGAAAAATTAAAACAATTTCTACATCAAAAATTAAAAAAATTACTGTGATTAAGAAAAAATGTAAAGAGAATGGGATTCGAGATAATGATTTAGGGTCAAATCCACATTCAAAAGGTGAACATTTTTCTCGATCTAGAAAAGATTTTTTTGATATTATAAATGAGATTATTATAAAAATATTAGGGATAATAATTATAATACTTGATATTATTATTATTAAAATGATTATTTATATTAATAACAATTAAACCTTTTGATTGGAAGTCAAATATACTAAATATATTATATAAATAATTAATTTCCCCATCAATAAATAAATATATAAAGAAAAAGTCATACTACATCGACAAAATGTCAATATCATGCAGCTGCTTCAAATCCAAAATGATGAGTATTAGAAAAATGATTATTAAAATGTCGAATAAAACAAATTAATAAAAAAATAGTTCCAATAATTACATGAATTCCATGAAATCCTGTAGCTATAAAAAATGTTGATCCATAAATTCTATCTGCAATTGTAAAAGGAGCTTCAATATATTCATAAGCTTGAATAATTGTAAAGTAAACACCTAATAAAATAGTAATTAATAAACTTTGTGAAGTTTGGGTGAAGTTATTTTCTATTAATGCATGATGAGTTCAAGTAACTGTAATTCCTGAGGTAATTAAAATAATAGTATTAAGTAAAGGAATTTGAAATGGATTAAATGATGTAATTCTTATAGGGGGTCATATAGATCCAATTTCAATATTAGGTGAAAGACTTCTATGAAAAAATGCTCAAAAAAATGAAATAAAAAAGAAAATTTCTGAAATAATAAATAAAATTATACCTCATCGTAATCCTTTTGTAACTAGAATTGTGTGTTTACCTTGAAATGTGCTTTCTCGACAAATATCTCGTCATCATTGGTATATAGATAATAAAATAATAATATATCCTAAAATAATTAAATTTATATTAAAATTATGAAATCATTTAATTAATCCGGTTACTAAAGTTATTACTCCAATAGCTCTAGTTAAAGGTCAAGGGCTATAATCTACTAAGTGGTATGGGTGGTTATGATTATGTGACATTTATAATTAATTTACTTCTCTAGAATAAAGAGTACTTAAAATAGTAATAACATAAGATTGAATGATTGCAACAGCAGATTCTAAAATTAGTAGTAGGATTTGAATAATAATTAAAATAAATAATAAATAATTGGGTATAGTTGTTCCTGTACTACTCAATAAAGTTAGTAATAAATGTCCTGCAATTATATTAGCTGTAAGTCGAACAGCTAAAGTTCTAGGACGAATAATATTTCTAATTGTTTCAATTAATACTATAAAAGGTATTAAAATAGTTGGGGTTCCTTGTGGAATTATATGAATAAATATATGTTGAGTGTTATTAATTCATCCATAAATTATAAATCTTAATCATAAAGTTAATGATAAAGATAATGAAATATTTAAATGACTAGTGCTAGTAAAAATGTAGGGAAATAATCCTAAAAAATTATTAAAAAAAATAAAAAAAAATAAAGAAATAAAGATAAAAGTTGATCCTTTATATCTATTAGATCCTAAAAGAGTTTTAAATTCTTCATTTAATTTGTAAGAAAAAAAATTTCATAGGATAAAATGACGATTTGGAATTAATCAAAAAGAATAAGGGATAAATATTAATCCTATAAAAGTTCTTATTCAATTAATAGATAAATTAAAAATATTAGTTGAAGGATCAAAAATTGAAAATAAGTTATTTATCATTTTCAATAGAAATTATTTTTTAATGATTTTTTATTTTTATTAATATAGTTAATATTTTTGTATTTAAAAATAAAATAATTTATAATATTAAAAATAATAAAAATTCTGATAAAAAAAATTAATGAAAAAATTCAATTAATAGGTATTATTTGAGGTATAAAAGAATATTACTAAAGTAATAATTTAAATTTGACATATTTATGTTATAAATTAACTAATTCTTTCATTAGAAGTAGTTGCTAATTTACTATTAAATGGTTTAAGAGACCAGTACTTGCTTTCAGTCATCTAATGATGAATAATTATTAATTCAATTAATAAAATTTTTAATTGGAATTCTTTCAATTACAATAGGTATAAAACTGTGATTTGCTCCGCAAATTTCAGAACATTGACCAAAAAAAATACCAGAACGATTAATAAAAAATCTTGTTTGGTTTAATCGTCCTGGATTAGCATCAACTTTTACTCTTAATGATGGGATAGATCATGAGTGAATGACATCAGTAGCTGTAATTAAAATACGAATTTGGTTATTTATTGGTAAAATAATTCGATTATCTACATCTAATAAACGAAAATTAGATAAATTATTATTTGTTTGTGTTATATAAGAATCAAATTCAATATTATTAAAATCTGAATATTCATATCTTCAATATCATTGATGCCCAATTGATTTTAAAGTAATTAAAGGATTATTAAGTTCATCTAATAAATATAAAAGTCGTAAAGAAGGTAAAGCAATAAAGATAAGAGTAATTGCAGGTAAAATAGTTCAAATTAATTCGATTATTTGTTCTTCTAATAAAAGTCGATTAATATATTTATTAAAAAATAAATTAATTATTAAATAAGATACTAAAATTGTAATTATAATAAGAATAATTAAGGTATGATCATGAAAGAAAATAATTTGTTCTATTAATGGTGAAGCTCTATTTTGGTAATTAAGATTAGATCATGTTGCCATATTCTAAAAAAAGGATAATCCTTTATAAATGGGGTTTAAATCCATTACATATAGTCTGCCATATTAGAAATTACTTAAGATGGGTAATTCATTATATGAATGTTCAGTTGGAGGTATATTTTGGTATCATTCAATAGAGGAAGATATATTTAATGAAAAAAGAATTAAATGTTGATTAATTATAGACTCTCAAATAATAATTATTATTATAATTATTGAAAATAATGAAATATATGAACCTAATGAAGAAATAATATTTCAGGATATAAAATTATCGGGATAATCTGAGTAGCGTCGGGGTATTCCTGCTAAACCTAAAAAATGTTGGGGGAAAAAAGTTAAATTAACTCCAATGAATATTGAGATAAATTGAATTTTTAATAGATAAGGGTTTATAGATAATCCTGTAAATAAAGGATATCAATGAATAAATCCTCCAAAAATAGCAAATACAGCTCCTATAGATAAAACATAGTGAAAGTGGGCTACAACATAATAAGTATCGTGAAGGGTAATATCAATTGAGGAATTAGCTAAAACAACTCCTGTTAAACCTCCTACTGTAAATAAAAAAATAAATCCTAATCTTCATAATATTGATGGGTTATAATTAATTTGAGTTCCATGGAGGGTAGCTAATCAACTAAAAATTTTAATTCCTGTTGGAACAGCAATAATTATAGTTGCTGATGTAAAATAAGCTCGAGTATCAATATCTATACCTACTGTAAATATATGATGAGCTCAAACAATAAATCCTAGAAGTCCAATTGCTATTATAGCATAAATTATTCCTAAATAACCAAAAGTTTCTTTTTTACCTCTTTCTTGGGAAATTATGTGAGAAATTATACCAAATCCAGGTAAAATTAAAATATAAACTTCTGGATGTCCAAAAAATCAAAATAAATGTTGATATAAAATTGGATCGCCTCCTCCAGCAGGGTCAAAGAATGAAGTATTTAAATTTCGATCGGTTAAAAGTATAGTAATAGCTCCAGCTAATACGGGTAAAGATAATAATAATAAAAGAGCAGTAATACCAACAGATCAAACAAATAAAGGTATTTGATCAAAAGATATTTTATTAATTCGTATATTAATAATAGTTGTAATGAAGTTAATTGCTCCTAAAATTGATGAAATACCAGCTAAATGAAGTGAAAAAATAGCTAAGTCAACAGAAGATCCTCTATGAGCAATATTAGATGAAAGTGGGGGATATACTGTTCATCCTGTTCCTGCTCCATTTTCTACAATTCTTCTTGAAATTAATAAAATTAAAGATGGGGGTAAGAGTCAAAATCTTATATTGTTTATTCGGGGGAAAGCTATATCTGGGGCTCCTAATATAAGAGGAATTAATCAATTTCCAAATCCTCCAATTATAATAGGTATTACTATAAAAAAAATTATAATAAAAGCATGAGCAGTTACAATAGTATTATAAATTTGATCATCTCCGATTAATGAACCTGGGGTTCCTAATTCAGTTCGAATTAATAAACTTAAAGAAGTACCTACTATTCCTGCTCAAATTCCAAAAATAAAATATAAAGTTCCAATATCTTTATGATTTGTAGAAAAAAGTCACTTTCGCGAATAAAATGGCTGAGATTTGAAGCGATAAATTGTAAATTTATTAACGAGAATTAATCTCTTTTATTATAAGTCTTATATTCAAATAATGATATAAAATTGCAAATTTTAAGGTGTAAATAATGCTAAGACTTAAAGAAATTTCTTTATAAATAATTTTGAAGATTATTAGTTTATAATTAACTTAAAGCCTTAAAAAAAAAAGGTTCTAATAATTATACCTAATAAAGAAATAAAATTAAAAAAGTAAATGAAAATTAAAAAATTATTTTTGATATAAACTTTAAATCATTTTATTTTTAAAGAAAAAAATAATAAGGAAGAGTAAATAATACGAATATAAATAAATAGTAAAATTAATCTTGATATAATAAATATAAAAGAAATAATAAAAAAATTATTATTTAATAAATAATTAATAATAATTCATTTGGGGAAAAATCCTAAGAAGGGGGGTAAACCTCCTAAAGAAAAAAAATTAATTATAATTGAAATTTTAATTAAAAAATTTATATTAAAAAAAAATAATTGATTAATAAAAAAAGTATTAATAATATAAAATAAAAAACATCTAATAAATGTAAAAATTGAATAAAAAATAAAATAAATTATTCAAAGGGTTTCACTAATAATAATAGAGGAAATTATTCAACCTAAATTATTAATTGAAGAGAAAGCTATTAGTTTACGTAAAGAAGTTTGATTAAATCTACCAATAGCTCCAATTAAAACATTGAAAATTATAATAAAATATAAAAAATTTAAATTGAAATAATAAGATAATAAAATTATGGGGGTAATTTTTTGTCATGTTATTAAAATAAAACAATTAAATCAAGAAAGTCCTTCTATAATATTAGGGAATCAAAAATGAAAGGGAATTGATCCTATTTTTATTAATAAGGAGGAATTAATAAAAATAGAAAAAAAGTTATTAAAAAAAAAATTTTTTATAAAAAATAATCTTAATAAAATTGAAAATAAGAAATTAATTGAGGCAATTGATTGGGTAAGAAAATATTTTAATGAGGCTTCTGAATTTAAAAGATTATAGGGGGTAGTAATAAGGGGGATAAATCTTAATAAATTAATTTCTAATCCAATTCAACATCCTAATCATGAATTAGAAGAAATAGAAATTAATGTTCTAAAAAATAAAATAAATAAAAAAAATATTTTATTAGAATTAGATAATAAAAGAATAAAAAATAAGAATAAAATTATTCTAAAATGAAATTTATTCATATTATAAAATTATATTTTAGTGTAATATGCACAATAATTTTTGAAATTATTAGATATAGTTTAATTCTATAAAATATAATAAAGGTAATAAATTTACATAGTTTATTCTATCAGAATAATCCTTTTAATCAGGCACTTTATCAAATTTTAAAAAAAAGAATTTTCTTTATATTTGAGGTATGAACCCAAAAGCTTTATTTAGCTTATTTTTAA